ATTTTCATTACTATTAATTCGATATGTGTTTAAAAAATAAGTTTTTTCATTGTTTTTCGTCGTTAATAAATATAATAAACGCAAATTTTTTTTAATAATTTCGGGTCCTTCTTTATCTTTACCCCATAGAGACATTGAATAGAACGAACTACTTTTTTTGCCACTGTAAGTTTGAAAATAAACGTTTAAATGTCCTTCAAAAGCAAGTAAATAGATCCGAAACATATAAAATGCAGTTAATCCTGCTGTGGACCAAGCTATTATTGCAAAAATAGGTGAATACAACCAACTATCATTAAGAATTTCATCTTTGGACCAAAAACAAGCAAGGGGTGGAATACCAGAAAGAGAAAGTGTACCCAATAAAAAAGCAGTTTTTGTAATTGGTACATGTTTTCTTAAACCGCCCATAAGAACCATATTCTGACTTTTATCTGGAGAATATCCAACAATAACTTCCATCGCATGAATAATTGATCCAGATCCTAAGAACAACAATGCCTTCGAATAAGCATGAGTAATCAAATGAAATAAAGCAGCTCGATAAGACCCCATACCTAGAGCTAACATCATATAACCCAATTGAGACATTGTAGAATAAGCTAAGCTTTTCTTAATATCTTTTTGAGCAAGAGCTAAAGTGGCTCCTAAAAATAATGTTATTATACCTATAAAAGCTATTAGATTTAGAATGTAAGGTATAACTATGAAAAGAGGAAGAAGCCGAGCTACAAGAAAAATTCCTGCTGCTACCATAGTAGCGGCATGTATAAGAGCCGAAATGGGGGTAGGCCCTTCCATGGCATCAGGTAACCATACATGAAGGGGAAATTGGGCGGATTTAGCAACAGCGCCGGCAAAAAATAGGGAGGCGCATAAAGTAACAAATAAAAAATTAACTTCATTATTATAAACCAAGTTATTGAATATTTCAAACAAATCCCGAAATTCGAAACTACCTGTTATCCAATAAAAACCCAAAATTCCTAATAATAAACCAAAATCCCCGACACGATTAGTTACAAACGCTTTTTGACAAGCATTCGCGGCACTGGGTCGTGTGAACCAAAAACCTATTAATAGATAAGAACACACTCCAACTAATTCCCAAAAAATATAAATTTGTATCAAATTAGAACTAGTAACTAATCCCAACATTGAAGTATTGGAAAAACTCATATAAGCAAAAAATCTCAAATATCCCTGATCATGAGACATATAATTGTCACTATAAATAAGAACCATAATTCCAACAGTAGTGATTAATATCGACATAATAGAAGTAAGTGGATCAACCAAGCAGCCAAATTCTAAAGAAAAATCATTATGGATGGTCCAAGACCATACATATTGATAGACAGAATTATTATTTATTTGCTGAATAGAAAAAAGGGCTGAAAAAACCATAACTATACTTAATAATAAAACACTAGGAAAAGCCCACATACGGCGAAGATTTTTTGTTGCCGTTGGAAAAAGTAGAAGTCCTGTTCCAATTAAGATAGGAACTGGAAGTGGAATGAAAGGTATAATCCATGAATATTGATATGTATATTCCATAAAAAAAAAAAAAAAAAAAATTTATCTTAATTAATTGTTTCTGAATCACCGGTTCTTATTTCTTTTCTTTTGAAAGGGGTCGGTTAATAAAAAAAAATTAAGATATATAAAATAAAACTAAAATAGAATTTTCTAGCCTTAATTATTCTGAATCTTTCCAAACTACTTCAAATATTTAAAATCAAGAGGTTCTAATTGGTCAAATGATATAAATAAGTCACTAGTGAAAAATAAATACGTATTTAATTTTATTAATACTGAATTGTTAATATTAAATTCAAATTTTTAAATACAATTTTATGAAGATAAAAAATGAAAATTAGAATTTTCATTTTAATTATTACGTATTACAATAATTTTGTTATATCTATAGAACAAGGATAAATAATTATACCAAAAACAGTATTTGATATGAATCATAAAGCCCATAACTAAAACTATTTATTGGAATTCGGTTATTTAGAATCATTAACCAATTTGTTTTGTAACTAATTGTTTGTCTTCCATTACAATAAAAGCTATTTGTAGGAAATGCTATGATATCCAACACTTTAATTTTACGGAAAAAAAAAAGGGGCAAATAAAATGCCTTTAAATTATGTATTTTGTATCCTTTAACAGATTAACTACTAGTCTCATTTGATAATTAAAATTTTGTGGACTCTTTCTTCGAGCTTGACCAATTAAATTAATATTAAATTAATTAACTTGACCAATTAAATTAATATTAAATTAATTAATATAATAGAAAAAATTATTAAAGTTTTTTAATTTTTTAATTAAGCGGGAGAAGGATTGGGTTATTAAACTTTTAGATTTTTTTTATTACATGTATAAATGGAACACGGCGAAAATAGAAAGAAAACGAAACGGACAATCTTTTTTTTTTTTTTATCAACTTCAATCTATTTGGCATAGTGTACCTTATCGTTCTTATTAATATTTTATGTGATTTTTACCCCCTGTCTAATTTAGAGAAAAAATAGATAGAGAAGAGAATAGTAAAGAACAATTGATTTTGAACAATAGATGTCTTTCACATCCAACCGAAAAACCTATTATAACTTTTTAATGGCAGTTCCAAAAAAGCGCACCTCTATTTCAAAAAAACGTATTCGTAAAAATATTTGGAAAAGGAAGGGATATAGGGCAGCATTGAAAGCTTTTTCGTTAGCGAAATCTCTTTCTACCGGGAGTTCTAAAAGTTTTTTTTGTGTAACAAATAAATAATCTGAATCGTTCTAATAACAAATAAAGTGATATAAGTTTGTTTATAGTTTATTTATAAGATTTATAAGTTATAAAAATGATAAATAATATTTATTAATTATAATTAATATTAACATCATAATAGTATAGTCAAAGAATAAATATTAATATATAAGATAAATTACAATATAAACAATATACATTAAAAACAATATACATTAAAATACATTAAAAACAATATACATTAAAATACATTAAAAACAATATACATTAAAATACATTAAAAACAATATACATTAAAAATAAAAAAACAATATACATTAAAAATAAAATAAATAAAAAAGAATTAGTCTCATAATGTTTAAATTTAAACGAATATAAAATGGAATTTCTTTAATTTGAAGCCAAATTTTTCTTTCGTTTCTGATATAGATAAGAATTCTGTTGTCTACTGAATTCTAAAAATGAATGGTACTTTTTTGTTTGAAAAAAGGGTAAACGCAAGCGCAAGGTTTCGCCTTTCATTTTAGTATGTTTTATCATTTTCCGGATGGGGATTATCACTTTCCCCATCGCCCTTACTCAATAATAAAAAGAATTTTTTTTTAGTTATATTTTTGATTTTATATTATAAAGAAGAGGTCGTTGAAACTAATAGATTAAGTTTAAAATGTTTTTTAGAATCTTTTAAACCATTATTTTGGGTTTTAGAAATTATTATCACTATAAAAATTCCTTAAACCCAATTAAATTAATAAAAGCCCCGTTTACATTTTTAGGTAGTTATATGACGAATGCGCCAATTTTGAGTGATCTATTTTAGATCCTATGTTTCGATTGGAAGATCGATCAAGATATAATATATATATATTAATATATATATATTAATATATATATTAATTAAATAATTAAAAAATTTTAATTATATTAATTAAAAAATTTAGAAAATATTTTGAAGTACGGTACACTTTCTATACTAAATTTTTTTATATGATTGATACGACCATCCCAAATACCTAACTTAATGGGTTTGCTAAATCTTAACGCAAATTCTCTACACAACAAAAAATCCTAACGCAACCTAACTATGCAAATATTTACATAAATCTTTTGAGTGTATCGCTGAAATTGTGTTATATAAAAATTCGATTTTTTTATTAATCGATAAAATGAAAATGAATTTTTTATTTTCGATTAATAAAATAAATGATACAAAGAAATAAATCATTAAAAAATGCAAACGAGGCAGAACATTTTTTTTACTTATATCCAGGGATTGAAGTAAAAATTATCTAGTTACAACTGTTACATTTTAGTTTTAGGAGAGCATAAAGTAATAGCCTATGAAAAAATACATTGTTAGTTCAGTTAAATAAAATTGACATCCTAAACTACTAAATAACTAAATAAAAAGATAATAATAAGAAAAATCAATATTATTAACGTTAACGAAAACGTTTTAATCCCTAATTTTTAAACAAGTTTTTATTCATCAATTTGAATGGTTTCCTAAAAAAAAATATTGGATTGAATTAACTCCTTCAAGCTCGACGATTGAATAAAAATAGGTTATTATGATTTCGAATAAGCCGCTATGGTGAAATTGGTAGACACGCTGCTCTTAGGAAGCAGTGCTAGAGCATCTCGGTTCGAGTCCGAGTGGCGGCATGGCATCTTCGAAAAGAGTAAGTCCTATAATGAATTCAATTCCCGATTTCAATTCCTATAATTGAGGGACGCCCTTATTAATTAATTTAATAATTTTTATGATATTTTCAACTTTAGAGCATATATTAACTCATATATCCTTTTCGATCGTTTCAATTGTAATTACAATTCATTTGATAATTTTATTAGTCGATGAAATCGTAGGACTAGATGATTCGTCAGAAAAGGGGATGATAGCTACTTTTTTCTGCATAACAGGATTATTAGTTACTCGTTGGATGTATTTGAAGCATTTACCATTAAGTGATTTATATGAATCATTAATTTTTCTTTCGTGGAGTTTTTCCATTATTCATATTATTCCGTATTTTAAAAAACATAAAAACCATTTAAGCGCAATAACCGCGCCAAGTACTATTTTTACTCAAGGTTTTGCTACTTCGGGTCTTTTAACTGAAATGCATCAATCCGCGATATTAGTACCCGCTCTCCAATCCCATTGGTTAATGATGCACGTAAGTATGATGGTATTGAGCTATGCAGCTCTTTTGTGTGGATCATTATTATCACTCGCTCTTCTAGTCATTACATTTCGAAAATTCATAAGGATTTTTAGTAAAAGCAATAATTTAGAAAATGAGTCAGTTTACTTTAGTGAGATTCAATACGTGAACGAAAGAAACAATGTCTTACGAAACACTTCTTTTATTTCGTCTCAAAATTATTACAGATATCAATTGATTCAACAATTGGATCGTTGGAGTTATCGTATTATTAGTCTAGGGTTTATCCTTTTAACCGTAGGTATTCTTTCGGGAGCAGTATGGGCTAATGAAGCATGGGGATCATATTGGAATTGGGATCCAAAGGAGACTTGGGCATTTATTACTTGGACCATATTCGCTATTTATTTACATATTAGAACAAATAAAAATTTTGAAAGTGTAAATTCTGCAATTGTGGCCTCAATGGGCTTTCTTATAATTTGGATATGCTATTTTGGGGTTAATCTATTAGGAATAGGGTTGCATAGTTATGGTTCATTTCCATTAACATCTAATTGAATAAAAGACTTGACGAATATAAACATAGGACGGCATACAGGTATATATACGAAAACTTCAGGTAAACAATCAAGAACCATTTGAATCATTTCCATTACTTGATTCAAATGGTTCTCACAAATTCAAAAGATATCTAGTTATAATAGAATTCCAATTTTTTTATTTTACTTAAAAGAATATAAAAGACTCATTTTTTTATTGTACAATCAACCATTTTTAAAATCATGGGATTTCAGTTGCATTTTTTGGTTTACTCACAAAAACTATCGAAAAAAATAATTGGATATAATAGCTTCGACCTTGTCAACTGATAATGATAAAACGAAATCGGGATAAACACCAATACCTATTACAGGTAAAAGGATAGAGATCGAAACAAATAATTCTCGCGGTCCAGAATCAAAAAAATAAGAGTTTGGGGCATTAAAAAGCTTGTATCCATAGAACATCTGGCGTAACATAGATAATGAATAAATAGGAGTTAATATCATTCCAATTGCCATTACAAAAGTAATTAATATTTTTGTCATTAAAAGATATTTTTGACTAGTAAGTATTCCAAAAAAAACTAACAATTCGGCAACAAAACCGCTCATGCCCGGTAATGCAAGAGAAGCCATTGATAAGATACTGAAAGTCGTGAATATTTTTGGAATTGCGATAGCCATTCCGCCCATTTCGTCGAGATAAACAAGACGTATTCTATCATAACTCGTTCCGGCCAAGAAAAAAAGCGCAGCGCCAATAAATCCGTGAGAGATTATTTGTAAAATGGCTCCGTTGAGTCCTGTATCGCTTATAGAACCAATTCCTATAATTATGAAACCCATATGAGATACAGAAGAGTAGGCTATTCTTTTTTTTAAATTACGCTGACCGGGAGATGTTGAAGCTGCATAGATTATTTGAATTGTGCCTACTATAATCAACCAGGGAGAGAATATAGAATGGGCGTGGGGTAATAATTCCATATTGATCCGAACCAATCCATACGCTCCCATTTTTAATAAGATTCCGGCTAAAAGCATACAAGTACTGTAATGTGCCTCTCCATGGGTGTCTGGTAACCATGTATGTAAGGGTATGATCGGTGATTTGACAGCAAAAGCAATAAGAAATCCAATATAGAATATTATTTCCAGTGCTACAGGATACGATTGATTAGCTGATGTTTCAAAATTTAATGTTGGTTCATTGGAACCATATAAACCAATACCCAAAACTCCCATTAATAAAAAAACGGAACTTCCTGCAGTGTACAAAATAAATTTTGTAGCTGAATACAAACGTTTCTTTCCCCCCCACATGGATAGAAGTATATAAACTGGAATTAATTCTAACTCCCACATGATGAAAAAAAGTAAAAGGTCTCGAGAAGAAAATGGTCCTATTTGACCGCTATACATTGCTAACATCAGAAAATGGAATAGTCGGGAATCTCGAGTAATCGGCCGAGCCGCTAAAGTAGCTAAAGTTGTGATAAATCCTGTCAGTAAAATGGGTCCTATAGAAATTCCATCTATTCCCAATCTCCAGTAAAAATCAAAAAAATCGATCCATTTATAATCCTCTGTCAGTTGCATTAATGGATCATCCAATTGGAAACGATAACCGAATGCATAGGTTGTTAGAAGGAGTTCGGTCGTGCATATACATATAGTATACCACCGAATTATCTTATTTCCTCTATGAGGGAGAAAGAAAATTAAGGAACCCGCGAATATTGGCAAAACTACAACTAGCGTTAACCAAGGAAAATTATTCATGGTAAAAACAAGATAAACTTGGACCAGAAAAACCCGTGCTCAAAATAAATAGTTTTTGAGCGCGGGTTTTTGTCGGTAAAGGTAAAAAAATCAAATGTATTCAAGTGGGGTTTTCTGTAACGTATTAATAAGCCAGACCCATACTTCGAGTTGTTTCATGCCATAAATAAACTCGAACACTCAAGAAATCTGTCGGACAGGCGGATTCACATCTCTTACAACCGACACAGTCCTCTGTTCTTGGAGCAGAAGCAATTTGCTTAGCTTTACACCCGTCCCAAGGTATCATTTCTAATACATCCGTTGGGCAGGCGCGCACACATTGAGTACACCCTATACACGTATCATAAATCTTTACTGAATGTGACATTTGGATCTATAAATTTTTGAATGTCAGAAAGTTTCGATCTAGTAAACTTGTAAATGAATCATATATTTAGACACCAGATGAATCAATAATTTATCATAATTTTTCTAATCAATCTACTTCTGGATTGACTCATGCGATAGAGCCAAGATACTTTAATTTCTTACATTTTTGAAAACATGTATTATTACGTAATGTATGGTCATGGTAATTCTAATTTATGAATATTAGAATTTATATGATTAATACTACTTATTCAACAAATTCGATTGATTGATACGAGTTGATTTTCTGTTACGATAAATTGATGAAACAATAGCCGGGCCAATAGCTGCTTCAGCGGCTGCAATAGCTATAACAAAAATTGAGAAAATATTTCCTTTTAATTGGCGACTATCAAAAAAATCAGAAAATGTTACGAAATTCATATTAACCGCATTCAGTATAAGTTCAAGACACATAAGGGCTCTAACCATATTCCGGCTCGTGATCAATCCATAGATACCGATAGAAAATAAGTAGGCACTCAAAACAAGTACATGTTCGAGCATCATTGACCAACTCCTTATCAATTTCGATTCATTTCAATATGAACTGAACAACAATTCAACAGATTCAATTGACTAGAATAAAAAAAAGTACGGAACAAAGGCAGATTTTCTATTGTTAATAGAATAGAATAGATTGAATAATTTCTATTTTAGACATAAACAATCTTAAATTAAAGGGAAATAAATGTAATGTAATAAAACCGAACAGAGTTTAATGTGCATTGCTAATTCTATAAATTTTTTACTGTCGCGCCACGGCAATTGCACCTATCAAAGCGGCTAAAAGAATTATCGAAACGAATTCAAATGGAAGAAAAAAATCTGTTGATAAATGAATTCCAATTTGTTGACTATTACTTATCAAATCTTGCTCTATAATCTGGTTTGATCTTGTAGTCCAAATAATTCCGTACCATGACGTATCCGTAATAATAATCATGAGTAAAACAAAAATACTTGTACAAACTGGCAAAGTAACCACATCCCCAATGGTCCAAAGATTCAAATCTTTGTAATATTCTGAACCATTCATGAACATCACAGCAAATACGATTAAAACATTTATAGCTCCCACGTAAATAAGGAGTTGTGCAGCAGCTACAAAATAAGAGTTTAATAGAATATAGAATAAGGATATACAAACAAGAACCAGTCCCAATGAAAAGGCAGAATAAATGGGGTTGGTAAATAATACCACCCCCATACCTCCTAGTATAAGAACCGATCCCAGAAAGACTAAAAGAAAATCATGTATTGGTCCGGGCAAATCCATTATATGTAAAATAAGAGATAAATAAATAGAAATGTTTTTCATGACCTTATTGAGACCCGACCAGAAAATTTTTTTTTATAATTTTTGAGCAATTCCTAATTTAATCCTAAGTAAATAAATACTAAGGGATATGAATAAATGTGAGTACTATTATTGGACTACTTTCATTCTTTATCTGAAAGAGTCGTTCTAATTCTAAACTATACATTTTAAAACAATTATGGATATATTAATTAATGGATTTTCAATCCAAATTAAGACGCGTTTCTTACCAACCAATCAATAGTTGGTATTGGTAGTTATTGACCAAACAACACGAAAGAAACCTAAATTCCTTCTATATTAGTTATTAGTAAAGTAATTCTAAATTATTCGTTAATAAGAGATTTACTTATTTATTTGAGGCGAATTCAAAATTGTTCGAATTGTATAATCGTCAATTACTGACATTGGTAAACGACCCAAAGCAATTTGATTATAATTCAATTCGTGACGATCATAAGTAGAAAGTTCATATTCTTCAGTCATTGATAAACAATTCGTTGGACAATACTCAACGCAATTACCACAAAATATACAGACTCCGAAATCAATACTGTAATTAAGCAGTCGTTTCTTGCGAATATCAGTTTCCAATTTCCAATCAACAACGGGTAGATCTATAGGACATACACGAACGCATACTTCACAAGCAATACATTTATCAAATTCAAAATGGATTCGACCGCGGAAACGCTCCGCGGTGATTAATTTTTCATAAGGATATTGAATAGTTACGGGTAAACGATTTGCGTGGGATAAAGTAATCATGAAACTTTGACCAATGTACCTTGCAGCTCGTACTGTTTGTTGACCATAATTCATGAACCCAGTTACCATAGAGAACATATCGTTAATATATATATGAATAGTTTTATGTTTGTTTATTTCTCTTGTTTGAGACACGTTGTGAATATAGAATGTTACTTTACAGTGAAAAGAGTTGGAAAGAAGTTGTTAATAATAGATTACCGAGAGAAATAGGTAAAAGAAATTTCCATCCAAGATTCAATAGTTGGTCCATTCTTAGCCTCGGTAAAGTCCATCTTGTTGTGATAGGAATGAACAAGAACAAATAAGTTTTAGCTAATGTAATAAAGATACCAATTATCGCTCCAAAAACTTCACATGTTTTATTTATTTCAAAAAGCTCAGAAACATATATGTCCGGAATAGATATATTCCAACCTCCCAAGTAAAGAACTGTTACAAATAATGAAGAAACCAATAGGTTTAGATAGGAAGCAACATAAAATAACCCAAATTTTATACCCGAGTATTCGGTTTGATAACCTGCTACTAACTCTTCTTCTGCTTCTGGTAAATCAAAAGGTAATCTCTCACATTCTGCTAGGGAAGAAATAATAAAAATGATAAACCCTATAGGCTGACGCCACAAATTCCATCCCCAAAAACCATATTTTGATTGCGCCTCAACAATATCAATTGTACTTGAACTGTTAGATAATTATAGTCGGTGATACCATCACTGTTACCATCGCTATTACAGAACCGTACATGAGATTTTCACCTCATACGGCTCCTTGAAGGCCAGAAATAAATATAGGGACCGCGTCAGTATTCTTTTTTTAATCTTGATATGTTTGTAGGATGGATAACTGTCGGCCGGTCCCAAATTAGACCAATTGAATTCTGTCTGTTAGAATTATTTTAATTCAAAATAAAATAAAAAAAGTACTTCTGAATTGATCTCATCCTTTCTTTAATTTAATAATTTCAATTCTTCTTTGTTCAGTAATAACTTAACTAATACTTCTTGTAAAAATATCAATAACCCGTTGGTTTCACGTACGAAAAAAAAATTCTATATTAATTAATGAATTATGACACAAATTTTATATCTATTAATATGATATGGTAAAGAATAAAAGTAACAAATAATAAATTAAGTATATCTTTTTTTTTTTTTTTCGTTCCTATTCTTCTTTCTATTTCTGAGAAAAAGAGGGCTTTCAAAATAAAGTAAAGGATTATTTCGTTTCGAATAGTTATTTATTAAATCGGTGGATAGGAGTATACTCTGGATTGGAATCGTGTCATGGGGAGTACTGCCTGATCATTTCTACCAACTTAAAGCCCCAATTAGTATTCTTTGTTTGTAGATTATGTAAAAATGTCCTTTTGGAGAATTTACATAATCTCCATTACTAATCCTTTCCATATGTTCGTGTTTCTAACCATCCACTCGTTTTTGCTCAATCCCCCGTTATGCTAATACATAAAAATGAGAGTGAAAACTCAATACGGTTGATCTTTTGAACCCGCTTCAAGTCAGGATGACTAATCAACCAATCTTGGGGGAAACGGTCTCTTCTGTTTATGTTTATTTCCGCTTAACTCTCTAACTCTTATACATAGAAAATGAGAATCAATCTTTTTACTGCGAATTTATATATAAGCTGTTTTCTTTCACTCATATAACTATTTGATTTAGTTCATCAACCTGAATAATGAATAAAAAAAAAATTAAGATATCTACTCAATCCATTCCAACCCTTTCCTTGAAAGGAAGGAATAGAGAAAAGTTTATGTCTATGTATCAACGAATCGCACGTAGAGATATTGATAACACACATAAAGTTAATGGTATTTCATAACTAATCGATTGAGCAGCAGCTCGTAGACCGCCTAAAAAGGAATATTTATTATTTGACCCGTATCCCGACATAAGAAGTCCAATTGGAGCAATACTGGAAATGGCAATCCATAAAAAAACACCGATATTGAGATCCGCTAAAACAAGGTGATATCCAAAAGGAACTACTGAATAGCTTACTAAAATTGATATGACTGCTATGGATGGCCCGATAGTGAATAAACGAGTATCCCCCCTAGATGGAAAAAGATTTTCTTTGAAAAGTAGTTTTGTCCCATCTGCTAGAGCTTGAAGAACTCCCAAAGGGCCGGCGTATTCAGGTCCAATACGTTGTTGTATCCCTGCCGATATTTCTCTTTCTAACCATACAATTACCAGTACGCCTATTGTGATTCCCACTACAAGAGTCAAAATAGGAACAAGAACCCATAGAATTCCATAAACCTCTTTAAAAAATTCGAATCTAGAAAAAGAATCGATATCTTGTACTTCCGGTGTATCAATTATCATTTCAACGATCAACTTCTCCCATAATGATATCTATACTACCTAGTATTGTCATAATATCAGCCAATTTCATTCTTTTAACTAACCGCGGAAGAATTTGCAAATTGATAAAACCCGGCGGGCGGATTTTCCATCTCCAAGGAAAACCACTCTGATCCCCTATGAGAAAAATTCCCAATTCTCCCTTTGGGGCTTCTACTCTCACATAAAGTTCTTGTTTCGGCAATTCAAATGTAGGAGACGGCTTTTTACTAATAAATCGATATTCAAAATCATTCCATTCCGGATTCCTTTCTCTATCAAAGTATCGTATTTCTAAATTCTCATAGGGTCCCCCTGGAATTCCTTCCAGGGCCTGTTGAATAATTTTTACGGATTCTATCATTTCACCAATTCGGACTAGATAACGAGCCAATGAATCTCCTTCTTTTTGCCACTGTACTTCCCAATCAAATTCGTCGTAACATTCATAATGATCAACTTTACGAAGATCCCATTGTATTCCGGAAGCTCGCAGCATTGGTCCCGATAAACCCCAATTTATTACTTCCTCTCTACCAATAATGCCTACTCCCTCGACTCGTTCTAAAAAAATAGGATTTCGTGTAATAAGTTTTTGATATTCAGCAACTCTTGTTAAAAAATAATCGCAGAAATCCAAACATTTATCTATCCAGCCATGAGGTAGATCGGCCGCTACTCCTCCGATACGAAAATAATTATGCATCATTCTCATACCGGTGGCAGCTTCGAATAGATCATATACTAATTCTCTTTCTCTGAAAATATAGAAAAAGGGAGTTTGTGCACCAATATCCGCCATAAAAGGACCGAGCCATAACAGATGAGAAGCTATACGACTCAACTCCAACATAATTATTCTGATATAGCTGGCTCTTTTAGGTACTTGAATATTTCCCAACTGTTCCGGTCCGTTTACAGTTATTGCTTCTGTGAACATAGTAGCTAAATAATCCCACCGTGTTACATAAGGCAAATATTGTATAATTGTTCTATTTTCCGCAATTTTTTCCATTCCTCGGTGTAAATAACCCAATATTGGTTCACAGTCAATAACATCTTCACCATCTAGAGTAATGATGAGTCGAAGAACACCATGCATTGATGGGTGGTGGGGGCCCATATTGACTATCATGAGGTCTTTTCTTGTAGCCGGTATATTCATAGGTTTTTCCTCGATTCATTCTTTCATGAATTGCTGAAAACGAAAAAAAGTTCATTAAAATTCAAGATCTAATAAATCAAATAATTCAAAATGCCTTTATAAAAAAAAAAATTAACGAGTTTTTGACTCCCGAATATCCAACCGATTAATTAATTCTTTATAACATATTCTATTTTTCTTTGACAAATAAGACAGTAATCGTTGGCGTTTTCCCAGAATTTTACGTAAACCTCTCTGAGATAAATAGTCTTTTTTGTGTAATTGTAAATGTGAAGTAAGTCTTCGTATCCTATTGGTGAAACTAACTATTTGAAATTCAACAGATCCTCTGTTTTGGTCTTTTTCTTCTTGTGAAATAACTGAGATGAATGAATTTTTTACCATAAACTGAAATCTTCTCTCCCCCCCTCTTTTTATTTTAAAATATTTTTTATTGATAGATATCTTTATTGATCAGTAATAATAATGCCCCTAATTTTTATTTGGTATATACAATAATTTGAATTTCGTTATTAATTTCTAATTTTTTTTAATTTTAAAAAACTTACTCAATCCTATTTTCATTTTTAAATTGGATTTGAAAGGGGATACAAAAGTATGGTTGGTTTCTTCACTCACAAAAGATAAAAGTTTAGACCTAAAATAAGAAAATTTTGTTCATTCTAGATCTAATTGATATGTCATTGAATTAGTATCATGTATCAGAATGGAATGTAAGACAATGTATGCGTGCATCTCTTTGTCGTCATAGACCAGATATGGTATGGGAAATATAGGAAAAATGTACTATTAATGAATTTTCAATCGCGGATACATATGTATCCTTATCATACTGAAACAACTGCCATTATTGGTATTAAACCAATAACGATTCATACAAGCTAAATCTTCTAATCGATAATTGGGCCAAAGAAATAGCTTTAATTTTATAAGTTTTTTTTTATATTTTGTGCTTTTATCCACAACTTGACTGTTTACCTCATTTCCATTACAAAAAGATGCCTTTCTATGTCTATTCTTAGAATTTAAACAAATTAGAATTCGCAATTCTCTACGACGTCTAGGCGATAAAATATTTTCAGGAACAAACAAATCATAATTTTTTTTATATCTATTTCCAGTCATCTTTTGATGTTTTGTAATGACTTCATCAGAATTCTTATCAACATGTTTTTTTTCTCGGTATCTTTGATTTATTTGATGTTTACTTTTATGAACTAATGAAATACCGAGGGTTTGATACATAAAAAATTTTCCATCATTTTTTATAGCTAGACGAATTGGTTCAATAATCAAAAACCCCCTTTTAATAAATTCTGTAAGAGTTACATCTTTCTGAATCGTCAAAATATCCAGACTCATTTCGCCCCTTTGAATAGAGGATATAGTAATTTCTCTTGGATTTATCAGTCTAAGCAGGAGACAATATACGTTGATGTTATTGATTATTTTTTTATTTAAAGAATCATCCCATCTCAATTGAAAATACAAATACCTTTTTAGGAAGAAATCAAACTCCGCTTTTGTATTGATCTTGTATTGCTTTTTATTTCTATGTTTTTTCATGTCCGATCCCGTATAATCTTCTTCAACATCTTTTTCTTGGTTTGAAAGAGCTGATTTAAGATCTGCTTGGCCCGTGGATTCTTTTTCTCCTTGATTTCGGTTTTCTAATTCAAGAGATTTTTTTTCATTCGACGATATTGATATAAAAGGATCTCTTTTTTTATTTCCAGTAATGCTTTTGTTTTCACTAGCATTTTTTTTTTTATTAGAATTAAAAAGTAGTAATTTCATTGGTATAACCCACGGTTTCATTTTATACGTATTATAAAGTCTCACAAATTCTGGCAAGAACCAAAGTTCCAGATTTGATATGGGACGACTTAGTATTTCTTCATTCATTCCCATCCAATCCAAAAGGGGTTTTTGATTGGATAGGTTGATTTTTTGATCTTGCTGAAGTGTGAGATAAAAAAGACCCTTATTATTGATTTTATCAATTATTTGATACTTATTAACCCTAGTCTTAGTATATTTATTACTGTTAGTGTCAGTATCAATATTGATCCAGGCCTCAATATCGACCTTCGTTTTAAGACAAAAATCGAGAATTCTCCAATCAAAATATTTTCTATCCGTATTTTTATCCATATCTCGAATATCATCTTCTACCATATTAAATGATTTTTGTTTATGTGTGTTGTAATTATAAAAAATATCTTGGTTAGTTTTTACTTGTAATGGTGATCCATAAATTGAAGAGTACTTCTTAGTTTCAGAATTTAGAGATTTATATGCTAAAAGATCATATCTATATTGTTTTTTTAAATTATCCTTTTGATTCAATAATAAATCCGTTTCAATTTTTGTTTTTTTTTCGTAGTGAATTAATTCATCTTTTTCATATAAATCACACAAATCTTTATATAAATCTTTATTTTGAGCTATACAGTTCAATATATTTCGCCATTTTTGTGGTACTACTCTAGACCATTTAATTTGAGATACATCACATTGATATTGATAATGACTCCTTAACCAATTTGTCCATTGATTCATTCCAGAATTGCGAAGATTCTTAGGTCTTAATTCGGAATGAAATAGTTCTTGTCTTACAACAAAAAAATCCTTTATTTCATTCTTAAGAAAAAGGGGGATTCCATTATATTGAAATACGGATTTCAATTTCTCTAACTTAATAAGTTGGGTTTGTGATAATTTGTAAAATACATATGCTTGTGAAAAGTAAGATAAGTCAAAAAAAGTCTTTGAATTTTTTTGACTAATACTAATATTAGTATTAGAAAGTGACTCTTTTATAATCGAAATAAATTTAATTAAACTTTGATTTGTTTTATTAATTCTTTCTTGATTTGCTTCATTACTGTTAATGTTTTTATTAATAATTTTTTTTGTTGATTCAAGAAAAAGTTGTGTATTGATACTAGGAATATTAATCATAGATAGAAAGATATCTATGTATATCTTTTCAATGAAAAATTTTATAAAATAATGGGATTTACGGATTAATCGAGCAGTTCTTCTTTTTAATATCTGCCAAATATTTTTTTGTGATTCCAATCTTTTATCATCATAACTTATTTTGTTAGAACTCAAATTTCTATCTGAAGTTATAAATCCCTTTTTCTTGTCTTTTGTAATTTTTTCTATTTGATTTATGATTGTGTTTATTCTATCAGTCAGATCTTGCATTTTTTTTTCTGTTAATGAAGAATTTGTCCAATTCTGAGATCTAATTTGAATGGACGATTCCTGAATCATCCGATTACTGATTATTGAATCTTTTTTAATTTCACTCAATTCATATACTTCTATTTCTCTCAATCCAAATAATATAATTGGGTTTATTTTTGAGAGTTCTTTTATTATTTCTTTTATAAACAGAATGTTTTTAATGATCCATTTTTTTGGTTTTTTTGAGACATTTAGAAAAAATTTTGTTTGTTCTTTAAAAATTCCTAGAATTCTAAAACATTTCTTTTGCAATTTTTTCATTTTTTTTTTGAGTTCTTTTAAAATCGGTTCAAAAAATGAAAGTTTTTTTCTGGGAGAACCAAAAGGTAGTTCAGCTTCCATTCCAAAAATTGTTAAAAAACAAAAATCATTTTTTTGACCTTGCTTTTTCATTGGATCGTTATAAGGGGCTCGTAACTTAGATCTGTGCCAAGGTTTAAGACGAAAAGGAAATAGGATCTTGATCTGAATGCCGTCTGTTAACCAGTTTTTTGGAAATTCTTTTTCTGATAATTGAACACCGTTATAGGTACATTTAACATGCATTTCTCTATTCCAATCCTTTAAGTCCTCATACCATTCCGGAAATTGAAATAATAGTATACGGACGATATTTTTAGCTATTATCAATGAAGGTAATATAATATATTTTCTAAGAATTGATTGGGTTACTAATAAAAAACCTCTCATTACTTGAGCAAGTAAAATACTATCCCAGGCTTCCGCTATTTGTATACGCACTTTCTCCTTTCTTTTGTCTTCTTCTTTTTTGTCCTCCTCTTTTTTTTTCGCGCTTTCTTTTGTCTTTTTATCTGTATAATTCGAAATTGTGAATTCTGTGTTTTTCCACATCCAATTTCTAAAAATTTTTTTCATCCGTTCAGAAATATAAAAAAAAAAAAAAAAAGATTTGTCTATTCGGTCCAAAAAAAGAGG